AGACCCGCGTTCTACCGAACTGAACTAAGAGCGCTTTTTTATGACAGGAGATACGATTGTAAAGAAAAGGATTTTCTCATTTTTGTACCCCCAATGCGTCTTGTATACATTGGTATGCAAAAATGAAAGATTATGTCCAATTTTATTTAATTGATCTCACTCAGATCCCAGTCAATTAATCCCTTGTTACCGCCCATAGGAGAAGTAATAGGTAGGGATGACAGGATTTGAACCCGTGACATTTTGTACCCAAAACAAACGCGCTACCAAGCTGCGCTACATCCCTTTTCCAAAATTTTTGTACAGTGTCATTGTACAAAATCCATGTCTTGTTTTCCACATCGTTATTTTTTCCTCGATTCATATACAATTTTCTTGTCATTTCTTCTTTTTGGTTTCATATAATAAAAGAATTATATACATCTGAAACCTAACGTATAAAAAAGATGACTATTTTGCTTAGGAAGAAGAGGGTCTCTTTTTCTTTTTTAGGGACAGGGGTAGGAAAATCTTATCTACTGTTCATTGTACATATCCATTTTTGTTAGGAATTCCGTACAAAAAAATACAAATGATCTTGAACTACAGCATCTGACCATATATGTATTACAATAAAGAAGGAGGATTTTCAATGCGAGATATAAAAACATATCTTTCCACAGCGCCTGTGCTAACTACTCTATGGTTTGGGTCTTTAGCGGGTCTATTGATAGAAATTAATCGTTTATTCCCAGATGCTTTGTCATTCCCTTTTTTCTAGTTATTAATATTATATTAATATTATTAATATAATATTAATATAATATGCGAAAAAAATGAAGAAAATTTGAGATACAATTCTACGTGACGTGACTAAAACTTAGTCCCCCCCTTTTTCAGTTCTTTAGGATAGGAAGGAAAGAGAAAGAAAAAGTATATTGAACCTCAGCAAAAATCCGGTGGATCTAAGATCCCATTTTGGAGAACAGAAATAGAAAGGGGGTCCAGTCTAAGGTAAAAAAAAAAGCTCCACGAAATCATAGCATAAAAAAAAGATACTTAAATGAAATACTGGGATTAGGATAGGAATAATTGATAGTTAGAAAAAAATTGTATTACTTACATTATTACTATATATATAATAATATTCTATTAATATTAATTAGAATTACAACAAAATATTTAGAAATGGAATTTCTAATTAGTAACTTCTATTGATATTGATTTTTTTTCTTTTTTGTTCTTTTCGTCTTCTTAGGTTCGGGTCGAAAACAGAAGAGTTAAGTTGATCAAACAAAAATGCAAAGGGGGTTCATGGCTAAGGGTAAAGATATCCGAGTTAGAGTTATTTTGGAATGTACCAGTTGTGTCCAAAATGGTGTCAATAAAGAATCGCCAGGCATTGCTAGATATATTACTCAAAAGAATCGGCACAATACACCCAGTCGATTAGACTTGAGAAAATTTTGTCGATATTGTCACAAGCATACGATTCATGGGGAAATAAAGAAAGAAATCGAACGTGTGTTTGATCTTTCAAAGGGGCAGGAAAAGGAAGAACTTAACATATCTTAACATAAACATATATATATATATATATAATATAATAATATACAAATAATATACAAATAAAAATATAGAATATACAAAAAAACCTATTTCGGTCGGATCTGAAATGAATAAAGAAATAGAATTTTAGAGATAAGGAATAAACCATGGATAAATCCAAGCAACCTTTTCGTAAATCCAAGCGATCTTTTCGTAGGCGTTTTCCCCCAATTGAATCGGGGGATCGAATTGATTATAGAAACATGAGTTTAATTAGTCGATTTATTAGTGAACAAGGAAAAATATTATCTAGACGGGTGAATAGATTGACCTTGAAACAACAACGATTAATTACTATTGCTATAAAACAAGCTCGTATTTTATCTTTGTTACCTTTTCTTAATAATGAAAAACAGTTTGAGAGAGCCGAGTCAATCCCTAGAACTACCGGTCCTAGAACCAGAAATAAATAGATATACTCTTCCATTGATTCAAAACTTCAATCGGAATTCAAGCTCAGATTGATGTTTTGTTCGAAAAGTCTCAAATCCAGATTTTATTGTTGTGTTATAAGAAACAACAAATAGGGAAAGAATAAATCTTTTTTTTTTTGAAAGATGTTCGTTCATTTCTACTACTTATCTTATCTTAATTTTTTTTATTCTATCTTCCCGGAGTACATTCTCCGGGGAATGCAATTCTGTTTCAATCATTCCTATATATGACTTTAGAATGTCTTTTATTTCATAATTTTATTGGAAATCGTGTAAAGACAATTCTTATTTGATATAGCTATTTGCGCAAGTATTTTACGATTAAGAAGTAATTGCTTCTTGTACAGATTGTGTATTAATTTACTATAACTATGGAATACCCCTTTCTCACGAGCCGCTGCATTTATCCGAGCGATCCACAAACGACGAAAGTCCCTCTTTTGCCTGCCCCTATCTCGATGAGAGGAAACCAAAGCTCTCATTTTCTGTTGAGTAATGGTTCGAGTAAGTCTTGAATGCGCCCCTATAAAGGTTGATGCAAATAAACGAATTTTTGTTCGACGTCTCCGAGCTATATATCCTCGTCTAACTCTGGTCATTGAATCAAATTACACTTTAATGAATGAATAACTAATTGATTTCTCTTCTTTCAGTCATCCTTTTATTCCCCGGTTGATTAATAACAAAACGGATTATTCCGATATATAAAATATAAATTCCAATGGCTTTTGCTACTATGACCTTCCCAACCACGATTTTTAATCCTTTCAGGTAAAATACCTAGAAATAAGAAATTCTAACGATATTAAAAAAATAAAAGCAAAAAATAGTGGGTTCCGTCGTTTCTATGGTTATTTCATAAACGGCGAGGTCCTCTCTATACACCGGAGCCTCTTCTTTCATTTAATCAAATGGTATTGTAAACTTGTATAGTTCACTCTCTTTGGCTCTACCAATCAATTATACAGTAATAGATCTTTTCACAAAAAAAGTTATCCATACAGTGACGGCATTTAATTATGAAAGTTGGCTAGGTAGCTGACCTTGTTAGTCCGTTCTTTCAAGAAAGGGAACATAACCTTTTTGCTTCTTGTAGTACTATTTCCTCCGCTTAATGGATAACTATTTGCTACCAATGGGGAATTGCTTTTCATCTCAAATTGAGGTGATTGGATTTGCACCAATGGAAACCATAAATTTCATACACAAAAAATATAGGTATATGATAGATCCTCATTTTTAGATAGTAAAAATGGCTTTTTCCACTCTATCTATCCTATTGGTGATTGGTACTGGAAAAATGGTTTCGTTTGTTCGAACTCATGATCTAAACGAGTCGCACATACACCCTAGTACATGTTCCCCGACGCTGAGGACATCCTCGAAGTGCGGGGGATTTCGTGATTTTTCTTATTGGCTGTCTTGTGTTTCTAATAAGTTGTTTAATTGTCGGCATATCATACATATATATAATAAAATAGGTTGGTTTAGATCGATCTTAACCTGATGATTGATGATTATGAATTATTTCCATTCAATATCAAATCACGAAAAATTCGAATTCTGATTTGAAACGGAATCATGTATTTACACGAAATCTCCAGTATTTTCATTTTCGACCGCTACAAGATCAACAATACCATGAGCTTGGGCTTCTGTTGCTGACATAAAAACATCCCTTTCCATGTCTTCGGATATAACCCATAAAGGGTTGCCCGTTCTTTGTACATAAACCTTTGTGAGGGTTTCGCGAAGTTTCAGTAGTTCTTCCGCTTCCAGGATAAATTCCCCTGCTTGCGCCTCATAAAAAGAACTAGCAGGTTGGTGAATCATGACCCTGATAATATTGATATAACATCATGCATGAACGGTTCTTCTATCTTGCAGGATTGGGCTAAAGTAAGGGATAAAAAAACAAGAAGAAAAAAAACAAATAGAATGGAACAGCCGTACAGGCATCTTTTGTACATTGCATACGGCTCTGCAATGGCATTTCTTCCTCCCTTCTCTTCAATTTCTATTCTATCGAAGAAAAAAATGGAATCCATCCGATCCAGATCGTTGAATGATCCATTTACCACCCTTCCTTTCGTATTGTAGGAGTCAAAAAATACTATGATGGTTCTGTTGCTTTCTATATTTATCTCGTCTGTGATTTAGCAATCCCAAAGTTTCTTTTTTTTTTTTTCATTTTCGTACTCTTTCTTTCGTAACGTAAATATCATAAAGAGACTTCTGGTGTGGAAGAAAAATGGTTTGTGACGCTGAAATGTACTCCTGACACATAAGATCAAATCGGAATAACCTTTGTTTCATACTACTATCTCGATACAAAATCTCATGTTAGGAAAAACAATACTAGTTTGTTCATATCGAACTCGAAGTGCCATGCTATTATTACCTATTTTTCATATTATTCACATTCGATATGGCGAAGGCATAGTCTTCTTCTTTTTTTTTCAAATAAAAACTCATTGGCGCCAAGCGTGAGGGAATGCTAGACGTTTGGTAATTTCTCCTCCGACCAGAATGAAAGATCCCATTGAAGCGGCTAATCCCATGCAAATTGTATGCACATCGGGCGAAACAAATTGCATAGTATCATAAATGGCTATTCCTGGTATTACCCATCCGCCGGGGGAGTTTATAAACAAATAAAGATCCCTAGTATCATCTTCTATACTGAGATATACCATGAGACCAACAAGTTGATTTGAGATCTCACTATCAACTTCTTGGCCTAAAAAAAGTAATCTTTCTCGATAAAGTCGGTTGATTAGGACAAAATTGTATCCCTTTTGAACCGTACGCGCATCTTTGGATGCATACGGTTCAAAAAAATTGTGAAAAAAGAATCAATGTGTCGATTCCAATCCTATCTCTTTTTTTTGTAACAGATTTCCTTTTTTCTAATGAAAATAAAGGGGTTTTTTCTTCTATTTTTCAAAAAAAAACATAAGTTTTGGCTCCCTTCCCTAA